CAACGAAACCCCCCAATTGAAGGAAATACCATAATTTTCGATTTCTAGGATCAACCAACTAGGTTTTGTCGTTATAGAACATAAGAGTTTATAGAAGCAATGCAAAATAGATACGAATAGTACCCAAAAGGGGAGAAAAAAAAAAGTGTATATAAAAGTTATACAAAATGATATACGAATTATTATCCCTTTTTTATTTCCTTAATTAAATTTCGTTTGATTAGGGCAAAGCTACTTAAAAACCTCGGCCTTTCTTAAAATATCCCGAACAGTTCCCGTAGGCTGAGCGCCCTTTTCAAGGAAATATAGAATAGCAGGAATGTTTAAATAACTTTGATTCTTTATCGGATCATAAAAACCCACGTTGCGAAGATCTCTTCCTTCTCTTCGGGATCGAACATCAATTGCAACGATTCGATAGACGGCTCATTGGGATAGATGTAAGTAAATGAACAAGACCCCCCCTAGAAACGTATAGGAAGTTTTCTCCTCGTACGGCTCGAGAAAAAATGATTCGCAGTTTTGTCTACGTATTCTAATGAATGGCAAGGGGGTTGATAAAATCAATTACACTGGGATTTCACTCCCTTTTTTGTTCGCCCTTCCTGAAAAAAGAAAAAATCATTTGTACTCATAACTCAAGTTGGATAATTCTAAATTCGGCAATTTATTTCATTTATTGAATGGTCTTTAACTCCCCTTATTTGTTTGTCTCGTTGAAAATAAAAAATATTTGGATTCTTTATTATGATCCAGTTCTTGAGACAATTGAAATGGCGTTTCCTTGTTCTGGGATCCTTTTTTCTTTGTTTTAAATCAGTGGGTTTAGACATTACTTCGGTGCTTCTTAATCGTTCCAAAATGGCAGCAACACGCCCCTTTTGTGATTTCTTTCTATCAAAGAATCATCTGAACGGTCGATTCCCGCGTGATACACTTTGAATCGAAAGAGTTTTATCAATTCCAATAAATTTTCCTTTTGAATTGAAAACTTGACCGAATCGGATCCTTTCGATTTCTATATTGATGATATACTTACGAAGTTGTTCCAATTTATTGATTGGCATTAACCCTAGATCCTTGCCCCCTGAAAGATGAATCAATACTTTCTACTCGAGCTCCATCATGTACTATATTAATTACAATCCAACAAAAAGAGGGATTCTAGTGGAATAGAACAGATGTCGGGCCGAGAGCACCTTCGGTCCTATAAAAGATGGCGGATGTAAGAATAAGAATCCACACCGGATCGTGTCCTTCAAGTCGCACGTTGCTTTCTACCACATCGTTTCAAACGAAGTTTTACCATAACATAACATTCCCCTCATTTGGAACCCGGATGGAATTGATTCAATTGTGGAATCATGAATAGTCATTGGTTCAGCCGGTACATAGACATATGAATCTATACCCTTTTTCTTCTATACAAAGAGGGTAAAGAGTTTTTCTGAAGAAATCATCTTAGCAAGACCCCATTTTTTTATGTTATTGTATGTTTTTTTATGTTATTGTATGAATGAAACAGTTTTTATAAAAAAACAAACTAATAGAAATAAATAGAGAAATAACACGAATAAATGAATTCTTTTTGACTCTGCATCTTAAAGTGACTCAATAGGAGATATTGACCCATCTCCCACTTCTTTGAATACCAAAGATTCAACTCATAAGCAAGCATTAATCATCATTTTTCTAATCAAAAGAGCTTCCTATTTCGATTAGAAAAATGAAAAAATGATTTGAATAAAGTTTTCCATTAAAGACGACATTTGATCATCATAAAAAAAAGAGAAATCTCTGTTTCTTTTCGAATTGAACCATCAAGGATGATGATTTAAAGCAGATAAATAGATTGAAATAGATTGAACAAGAAACCAAATTTTTCGTGAGATGGATAAAAAAGACTGATAGAGGGGAAGATTTAGGTACTTATTCTTTCGATTCTAATTTTATTAATCAGATGAACGAGTATAGGTTTTTCGTACCTATCTATCTATTGGATAGACTGAACAACAGTCTCTGTTATGGATAGTCTATATTAAAAAAGAAAATGCACTATTTCAATATCAATCAATATTTAAATCAATCAATATTTAAGGGATTCCAATTCTTTTTCCCCAAAACCGAAAGACTGTTGTCACTGAAATAGAACGAACTCAAATGATAACAATACATCCATATTAACTTAAGCTAAGGATTTCCTCATTCATTTGATATGTATTTTTTTGTTTGACCCGGGATTAAGTAATCTTTATGCAACCTTGGCAGAAAGTAAAGTGACTTAAATTTACGAATTCCCCCCGTCTCAAGAGGTTCTTTCTTATTGCGATTCAAAGTGGATCGTTGAAAATGAAATATGAGACATAAGGTTTCTCTTCAAATTAAGTAACTAAACCGCCTCATATATGACAATATGAAGGGAATGAACATATGATGAAAAATCCGCCCTACTTTAGTTTTTAGTAGGTTGAATTCAAAAAAGTGTGACCTATGTTCCTGTTGTACCTCGACCACAAATAAATATATTTAGTTCAATCTGCATGTCGTTTGCACTCAATTCAGTTAGTTCGGTTTGTGAAAAACAAAGATAGGATTCATTCACATTCAAAATCATAAAAGAAACAAAAATTACATTCTATCCAATCCCAATATTAGACATTTAAACAGAACGTTATTTTCAAAAGAAACTTTGACTCTGATACAATGTATATGTCCTGGGACGAAAGGATTCGAACCTCCGAATACCGGGACCAAAACCCGTTGCCTTACCACTTGGCCACGCCCCATTTAGATTTCCATTCGACACTAATAAAGAATAATAGTAGTATTGGGTCTTGGTCAATTCCAGGACAAATGTCTATAGAAAATCTTTATAGAATAAATTAGATTCTTTCTATAATTTTTACACGTGTAGATATAGATATAGAATTCAACTGAATTCATTGATCATTACATATAATTCAATTAAGATATTCTATGAAAGTATGATTTCTTCTATTCTCCTTTGTTTGAGAATTGGGGAATTTTTGATTGGGTGGGTTCAAAGAAAAAGAAGGATTTGTGTCTACCTTACTTTACTTCATTTTTCCTTATAGCAATAACTCAATCAAAATGCAATTATCTCCAAGAACAAAATGTCTGTTATGCTTAATATCTTTAGTTTGATCTGTATCTGTCTTAATTCTGCCTTTTATTCGAGTAGTTTTTTCTTCGCCAAATTGCCCGAGGCCTATGCTTTTTTGAATCCAATCGTAGATCTTATGCCAGTCATACCTTTGTTCTTTTTTCTCTTAGCCTTTGTTTGGCAAGCTGCTGTAAGTTTTCGATGAGATCTTTAATATTATACTATAACTTTAATATTATACTATAAAATGAAAATTCATGATTTATTCGAGAAAAAATTATAACAATGAATAAGATCAAATAAGTCTTACATTATGAACCTTCGATTCAAACATTGAAAGTCTTGGATAGCTGCGAGAAATCCAAATCTGGCTCACCCCGTATTCCCCATTCTGCCCTTTTCCACCCTACATAGGGTTAGGTTAGGGCCCCCCACCCACAATATCTAATTGTGGGTATGAAATAGATTTTTGGTAATGAAAGACTCTTATGACAACTGAATTTTCATTAATTATTTTCTGTTTCTAGAAAGCACTTCATTTATTATTTATTGGTGTCAAAATATTTCGTATTCAAAAATGGAGGATCTATTCCCTTTTCTCATTTTTCCAAAAAAAGGATCTTGGAGATTGTGTAATGCTTACTCTCAAACTTTTCGTTTACACAGTAGTGATATTCTTTGTTTCTCTATTTATCTTTGGATTCCTATCTAATGATCCAGGTCGTAATCCTGGACGTGAAGAATAAAACAAGGTTTTTCGTTGCTTGATTTTCTAATTTTCTTAGGATTTTTTATCTATTCCATACGTTTAACTAGGAAAAAATAAAAAGTATTGGCGAAATTGGAAAGAGAAATAAAATATCAAGTCATCAACAAAAACGGAAAGAGAGGGATTCGAACCCTCGGTACGAATAACTCGTACAACGGATTAGCAATCCGCCGCTTTAGTCCACTCAGCCATCTCTCCCAATTGAAAAAGATAATTACTATGTTACATTACACATCAAATAAGGAAAAAGTCTTTCTTTTTCTTTCTTTATCTATATTATTATATATCTACAACTTTTATTAGCAAATTCCATTTAGTTCAAGTAAGGGCTCGAAAGATTCAATAGAAAAAGAAAGACGACCTCTTTTGCTTTGATTTTGTTCGAAAGGGCCCTTTTTGATTCCCGCGGCCTGGCCTGGTAAGTACCTAGCCGGGCCCTTTTTTGTTCCAACGAGTCTTGGCTAAACGGCTTCTCCCGATTTTAAAACAAAAAAGTTTGCTAATAAAGCAACAACAAAAAGACGAAGGACTATTTCCAGTCTTATTATAGAATCAAATCCTTCTCAATTTTTTATTCTTCTTTCTTACTTTTTTATTTACTTCACGACCTTACTCTTAACTGGAATAAAAAAAGGAAACTTTGGATTTTTACACAATGCATTTTTTATTAGAATTTCAACGGTTTTGACGAATTGTATCTATCAAAGCGCCTCCAGCAAAAGACAAAAGAAAAGATAGAACTTTTTATTTAGTTATTTAAATTAGCCCTCTTTTTTGATGAATTTTTTCAATTAGAATCCCCCACGAAAAACGTCAATACTCTAATTTTCATGATTCTTTTATGATCTTATCTTGATGGCCCCTAATTCCCCCTGTTCGACAAAAGGCCCTTTTTATATAATAATCACATTGTAGCGGGTATAGTTTAGTGGTAAAAGTGTGATTCGTTATAATAACCCCCTTAAATAGTTAAGGGGTCTTTCGGTTTGATTTATATTCCGATCAAAAAACTTTATTTCTTAAAAGGATTAAATCCTTTTCCTCTCAATGACAGATTCGAGGAAAAATAGAAATTCTCGTGATTTGTATCCAAAGGTCACTTAAAAA